AGAAATAGAAGAAGCCATACAGGGGTTTTGGCGGGCCTACTCATAGTATCTAACTCATATGCTATATAAAAACTAACAAATTCTATTAGTGATTCCCATACTCGTGGGAATTTGGGTCTCCCCCAATTTCACTGGTATCATAATTCTGAATTTCTGTGGAATCAAGATTGAGGAAAGGAAGTTTTCGAATCACTGACCCAGGCCCATTGTGGAATCTTACTCAGCAGAATATGGAGGTCCTTATGGCAGAACGGACCGATCTGGTCTTTCACAATAAGGTAATAGATGGAACTGCTATGAAAAAACTTATTAGCAGATTAATAGATCATTTCGGAATGGCATATACATCACATATCCTGGATCAAGTGAAGACTTTGGGTTTCCAGCGAGCCACCGCTACATCTATTTCATTAGGAATTGATTTTTCACAATACCATCTAAGGGATGGTTAGTTCAAGACGCTGAACAACAAAGTTTTCTTTTAGAGAAAAACCATCATTATGGGAATGTACACGTGGTAGAAAAATTACGTCAATCCATTGAGATATGGTATGCTACAAGTGAATATTTGAGACAAGAAATGAATCCTAATTTTCGGATGACTGATCCCTCTAATCCAGTCTATCTAATGTCCTTTTCGGGGGCTAGAGGAAATGCATCTCAAGTACACCAATTAGTAGGTATGAGAGGATTCATGTCGGATCCTCAAGGACAAATGATTGATTGACCCATTCAAAGCAGAAGGGCTTTCTTTGACAGAATCTAGAATTTCTTGCTACGGAGCTCGCAAAGGAGTTGTAGATACTGCTGTACGAACATCAGATGCTGGATACCTCACGCGTAGGCTTGTTGAAGTAGTTCAACACATTCTTATACGTAGAACGGATTGTGGTACTTTCCGAGGTCTTTCCGTGAGTCCTCAAAATGGTATGACGGAAAAGACTTTTGTCCAAACACTAATTGGTCGTGTATTAACAGACGATATATATATCGGTCTACGATGCATTGCCACTCGAAATAAAGATATTGGAATTGGGCTTATAAATCAATTCATAACCTTTCGAGCACACCCAATATATATTCGAACCCCTTTTACTTGTAGGAGTACATCTTGGATCTGTCAATTATGTTATGGCCGGAGCCATACTCATGGTGACCTGGTCGAGTTGGGAGAAGCCGTAGGCATTATTGCGGGTCAATCAATTGGGGAACCGGGGACTCAACTAACATTAAGAACTTTTCATACTGGCGGAGTATTCACAGGTGGTACTGCCGAACATGTACGAGCTCCCTCTAATGGAAAAATAAAATTTGATGAGGATTTGGTTCATCCCATACGTACCCGTCATGGGCATCCTGCTTTTATATGTTTTATAGACTTGTCTGTAACTATTGAGAGTCGAGATATTCTACATAATGTGAATATTCCAACAAAGAGTTTGATTTTAGTTCAAAATAATCAATATGTAGAATCAGAACAAGTGATTGCCGAGATTCGTGCCGGAACGTCCACTTTTCATTTTAAAGAGAGGGTTCAAAAACATATTTATTCTGAGTCGGAAGGAGAAATGCACTGGAGTACTGATGGCTATCATGCGCCCGAATATCCATATAGTAATGTTCATCTATTACCAAAAACAAATCATTTATGGATATTAGCAGGAGGTATATGCAGATCCAATATAGTGTCTTTTTCACTCCACAAGGATCAAGATCAAATGAATGCTAATTCTTTTTCTGTCGAAGAAAAATATATCTTTGATCTCTCACTGACTAATGATCAAGTAAGACATAAATTGTTGGATACTTTTGGTAAAAAAGATAGTGAAATTATTAACTATTTAAAACCTTCTAGAAGAATATCTAACGGTCATTGGAATCTCATAGATCCTTCTACTTCTATTCGTCAAGAGAATTCCGATGATTACTTGGCGAAAAAGCGAAGAAATAGATTCGTGATTCCCTTACAATATGATCAAGAACGAGAAAAGAAACTAATACCCTGTTTTGGTATTTCGATGAAAATACCTATAAATGGTATTTTACGTAGAAATAGTATTTTTGCTTATTTTGATGATCCGCGATACAGAAGAAGCAGTTCGGGAATTACTAAATATGGGATTGTCGAAGTAGATTCAATGGTAAAAAAAGAGGATTTGATTGAGTATCGAGGAACAAAAGAATTTAGTCCAAAATACCAAAAGGAAATGAAAGTAGATCAATTTTTTTTTATTCCCGAAGAAGTGCATATCTTACCCGGATCTTCGCCCATAATGGTTCGGAACAATAGTATCGTTGGAGTAGATACACGACTTGCTTTAAATATAAATACAAGAAGTCGAGTAGGTGGATTAGTCCGAGTGGAGAGAAAAAAAAAAAGTATGGAACTGAAAATTTTTTCTGGAAATATTCATTTTCCTGGAGAGATGGATAAAATATCTAAGCACAGCGGCATTTTGATACCACCAGGAATGAAAAAAAAAAATTCTAAAGGATCAAAAAAATTGAAAAATTGGATCTATGTCCAACGGATCACACCTACAAAAAAAAAATATTTTGTTTTGGTTCGGCCCGTAGTCACATATGAAATAGCTGATGGGATAAATTTAGCAACACTTTTCTCTCAGGATCTCTTGCAGGAAAAGGATAATGTCCAATTTCGAATTGTAAATTATATACTTTATGGAAATAGTAAGTCAATTCGAGGAATTTCTCACACAAGTATTCAATTAGTTCGGGCTTGCTTAGTATTGAATTGGGACCTAGAAAAAAAGGGTTCTATAGAAGAAGAAGAGATTCATGCTTCTTTTGTTAAAATAAGGGCAAATGATCTGCTTCGTGATTTCATCCGAATTGAGTTAGTAAAGTCCACTATTTTGTATACCATAAAAAGGTATGATATGGCAGGTTCAGGATTGATTTCCAATAAGAGATTAGATCGTACCCATATAAAGACTTTTGATTCCAAGGCGAAGATTCAATCAATTCCCCAACATCAGGGAATTCTTGGTACGTTGTTGAATCGAAATAAGGAATGCCAATCTTTCATAATTTTGTCATCATCTAATTGTTCTCGAATTGGTCCCTTCAAGACTTCGAGATCTAATAATGCGACAAAAGAATCGGATCCTATGACTCCAATTAGGGATTTGTTGGGTCCCTTAGGTACTATTGTACCTAAAATAGTGAATTTTTGTTCATCTTTCTATTTAAGAACTTCTAATCAAGTCTTTTTAAAGAAATATTTGTTACTTGAAAATTTTCAACAGACTTTCCAAGTGCTTCAAGTACTTCCATTTCAATACTTTTTCCTAGATGAAAATAGGAGAATTTCTAATTCCGATCCCTGCAGTAACATCATTTGGAATTCATTCCATTTGAATTGGTGTTTTCTCCCTTACAATTCTTGTGAAGAGGCATGGACAATAATTAGCCTTGGACAATTCCTTTGTGAAAATGTATGTCTATTGAAATATGGATCACGCATAAAAAAATCTGGTCAAATTTTCATTGTTCATGTTGACTCTTTAGTTATAAGATCAGCTAAGCCCTATTTGGTCACTCCAGGAGCAACTGTTCATGGCCATTATGGGGAAACCTTTTATGAAGGAGATAGATTCATTACATTTCTATATGAAAAATCGAGATCCGGTGACATAACGCAAGGTCTTCCAAAAGTGGAACAAATTTTAGAAGTTCGTTCAATTGATTCAATATCGATGAACCTTGAAAGGAGAGTTGAAGGTTGGGACGAACGTATCCGAAGGATTCTTGGGATCCCCTGGGGATTCTTGATTGGAGCTGAACTAACCATAGCCCAAAGTCGTATCTCTTTGGTTAATAAGATCCAAAAAGTTTATCGATCCCAGGGGGTACAGATTCATAATAGACATATAGAGATTATTGTACGTCAAGTAACATCAAAAGTGTTGGTTTCAGAAGATGGAATGTCTAATGTTTTTTTACCTGGAGAATTAATAGGATTGTTGCGAGCAGAGCGAGCAGGGCGTATTTTGGACGAAGCAATCTGTTATCGGGCAATCTTATTGGGAATAACGAAGTCATCTCTTAATACTCAAAGTTTCATATCCGAAGCAAGTTTTCAAGAAACTGCTCGAGTTTTAGCAAAAGCTGCTCTACGAGGTCGTATTGATTGGTTGAAAGGCCTGAAAGAGAACGTTGTTCTGGGGGGGATTATACCGGTTGGTACCGGGTTCAAAAAATTAGTACATCGTTCAAAGCAAGATAAAAACATTCATTTGAAAAGAAAAAGGAAGAATCTATTTGAGTTAGAAATGAGAGATATTCTGTTACACCATAGAGAATTCTTTTGTTCTTGCACCCCAAAAAATTTCCATGAGACATCAGACCAATCATTTACGTATACGTAATGTAATTGAGTAATTCCTAACAAGAAGTTCGTTTTTTTGATTTGAACTCTCTGGTCCGATTATGTATTTGGTAATCAATGAAATAAAAAATAAAGAATGAAATGAAATTGATTGTTTGGGTCGTAAATCAATGGTCAATCCTGGTAGAAGGTTCCGTCGGAACAATTATTTATTTCACAGGGTACTGAATCTCTTCGAAAAAAAAAAAGAGAAAGTGTGGGAAAATGGAAAGACGATATTGGAACATAAATTTGGAAGAAATGATGGAAGCAGGAGTTCATTTTGGTCATGGTACTAAGAAATGGAATCCTCGAATGGCTCCTTACATCTCTGCAAAGCGTAAAGGTATTCATATTACAAATCTTACTCTAACTGCTCATTTTTTATCAGAAGCCTGCGATTTAGTTTTTGATGCAGCAAGTAGGGGAAAAAAATTCTTAATCGTTGGCACCAAAAAGAAAGCAGCGGATTTAGTAGAATCAGCAGCAATAAGGGCTCGATGTCATTATGTTAATAAAAAATGGCTTGGGGGTATGTTAACGAATTGGTCTACTACAGAAACAAGACTTCAGAAGTTTAGGGACTTAAGAGCAGAACAAAAGATGGGGAAACTCAACCGTCTCCCTAAAGGAGATGCAGCAATGTTGAAGAGAAAATTATCTACCTTGCAAACATATTTGGGTGGGATCAAATATATGGCGGGATTGCCCGATATTGTAATTATCGTTGATCAGCAAGAAGAATATATGGTTCTTCGAGAATGTGTCATTTTGGGTATTCCGACGATTTGTTTAATCGATACAAATTGTGATCCAGATCTTGCAGATATTTCTATTCCGGCCAACGATGATGCTATAGCTTCGATTCGATTGATTCTTACTAAATTAGTATCTGCAATTTGTGAGGGCCGTTCTAGTTATATAAAAAATGTTTGATTATTTTATAATGAAGAATCTTTTTAGTTTGTTTTTGGTGAACTTTCTTTGATTGTTACTATTTTGGTTTGCATTTTTTGGAGTTTGAACTATGTTTTGAATATTGGAGAAAAATAGAAAATGATTGGTATTTTTTTATGTGATTTCTTGATATCCTAAATATACGATTCACAACTGAAATTAATGAATGAACGTATATTAATTGAGAAAGAGATGGTTGAATCAAAATAATTCCTTTTTTTAAGTTGGATTTCTGTTAGAGGACAATATGAATGTTATACCATGTTCCGTTAAAACACTCAAAGGGTTATACGATATATCAGGCGTAGAAGTAGGCCAACATTTCTATTGGCAAATAGGAGGTTTACAAATTCATGCCCAAGTGCTTATTACTTCTTGGGTTGTAATTGCTATCTTATTAGGTTCAGTCATCATAGCTATTCGGAATCCACAAACAATTCCGACCGACGGTCAGAATTTCTTTGAATATGTTCTTGAATTTATTCGAGATTTGAGCAAAACTCAGATTGGAGAGGAGTATGGGCCTTGGGTTCCATTTATTGGAACAATGTTCTTATTTATTTTTGTTTCTAATTGGTCAGGTGCTCTTTTACCTTGGAAAATCATAAAGTTACCTCATGGGGAGTTAGCTGCGCCCACGAATGATATAAATACTACTGTTGCTTTAGCTTTACCCACGTCAGTGGCATATTTCTATGCAGGTCTTAGCAAAAAAGGATTGGGATATTTCGGGAAATACATTCAACCAACTCCAATACTTTTACCAATTAATATCCTAGAAGATTTCACAAAACCTTTATCTCTTAGTTTTCGACTTTTTGGTAATATATTGGCTGATGAATTAGTAGTTGTTGTTCTTGTTTCTTTAGTGCCTTCAGTAGTTCCTATACCTGTCATGTTTCTTGGATTATTTACAAGTGGTATTCAAGCTCTGATTTTTGCAACTTTGGCTGCGGCTTATATAGGTGAATCCATGGAGGGTCATCATTGACTAACTTTCTCATTTTGAAATAGTCTTTTTTTAAGCTTATCCCAATTCAAGCAATGCAGGGTTCAATATAATTACAGGGTTATAGAATAAAATGCAAATAGCTGCATATATTTATGTCTATATGAAGCAAGATATATTAGATTTATATTGCAGAATTTGGAAGAGAAAGAGGTCTTACTACATATATTATATATTGATATATCTAATGCCTATGCGCATCAATCCTTGTGTATGTTTCGAAGAATTGTTCCAAAATAAAATTTAAAAAAAGCAAAATTGCAGGTAATTTACGTTATGGAAGAAAAAGGTTCTATGTTATTTACTAGTTAGATAGGAATTATCTCGATCTTTTTTTTCTAGTCCGCTCCATTTAGATGGATTCCAATATTAGTCCTTTTTTTCTTTTTTCTGTGATTGTGAATTGAATAAAAGAATAGAGTAGTAAAGTAAATAGTCAAAGTAGAAGTAGAAAAATATAAGTACTAATTTCTTAGTTGGTTGTATCATTAACCATTTCTTTTTTTTGTGCGAGGAACTTACCATGAATCCACTTATTTCTGCTGCTTCCGTTATTGCTGCTGGATTGGCTGTAGGGCTTGCTTCTATTGGACCCGGGGTTGGTCAAGGTACTGCTGCGGGCCAGGCTGTAGAAGGTATTGCGAGACAACCAGAAGCAGAGGGTAAAATACGAGGTACTTTATTGCTTAGTCTGGCTTTTATGGAAGCTTTAACAATTTATGGACTGGTCGTGGCATTAGCTCTTTTATTTGCAAATCCTTTTGTTTAATGTTTCATTTCATCGTAGAATCAAAATGTAAAAAAAAAGACACCTATCATTTCATTTTTCTTTGGGATTTGCCTTTTATTTCTTCGAATTATATGAACACTTTACTCCTACAATTTCTTTGTAAAAAAAAATACTCTGGGAAGAACTGATTTGAGGATAAGGAATTAGCGGATCCACTCGCTTTCTTCCCTTTTGTTCTTAGTTTAGTAAAATGACAATTTTTTTCTTTTCCTTTGTATTTGTATTTTATTTGTATATTAGGAAGCGTTTCAACAAAGGAGATTTTTAACGATTCACACGAGACTTCAGAACTAACTTCAACTTAATCAATTTCTTAAGTATTAAGTCTTTTATTGGAAACTTCATTAATTATTA